AGGATTTTTGAGTGAAAAGAATCAATACAGAATCAATACTGAATCAATACTGAATCAATACTGATTAGTTCTAGAGCACTTTGTATTTTCTTATGTCATTAGGCAAAGACAATTCAAACTGCAAATGCAAGACTCATTCATGAATTCGCAGTCAAGAATCCATAGGTAATGGTTCCAAAATTTTCATAAATTTGAGCTTTTGGAATAGAAAATCCAGACTTGTTTTTTTTTTCAATAGATAAGGCGAGGGGACGTTTTTTTTTTTCGGCATTATGTGTTTTGAGAGACTATACAATCAATCGAAGAGGTGGATCAAATCGAATCCAAAGGGGGGAAGGGCTTTCTTTTAGCAAAGCGATTATAGGATTCGAGGTCCAAGTACACTAAACCAAGAAATTTCGTAATTCACCCCACAACTGAAAAATTTTCATCTAGATAGGTTTTTGTATTGTTTTGGCGGCATGGCCGAGCGGTAAGGCGGGGGACTGCAAATCCTTTTTCCCCAGTTCAAATCTGGGTGTCGCCTGATCAACAAAAAAAGCAAAATTTCTTATTAAGTTCTGCTGATATAACTCGACCCAGTCTTCCTCAGCCAAAACCGAAGAAAAAGACTGTTGCTACTGGCTTGAATTTAAAGACCTCCGCGGGGGCTGGCTAAAAGATTGTAAACCCTTCTATAGAGGATTTAAGGAAAGATTCTAATGGTCGAAAGGCTCTCAAGACTTTCCAACCCCTTCTATTACAAATACTAATGAGTGGGTTTTAAAGTCCATTGGATCGCCGGCGGGTAGGACCGCGAATCCAATGAAATTTGCAATTGTGGAAAGGGCAAAAGATCTTTTCGATACTGTCTATACATATATAGACTCGCGAGAAGCTCTAGAATGTTCGGACATTCAATCAATCGGAGAGTGTATAGATAATTTACTTTGTTTATAGAAAAAGTGCAAAAAGATAGAATTTAGCGATCTATCTATTTCTACTTTACTTACCGAAAATGACCGAAAAAAGGCAACCAAAAAAGAGTGGCCTTAGTATTCCTAGCATATTTTACTGGTCTTTAGTCTTTCTCGATTCGAAATCATAGAGTCATTTTTTAGAGGTAGATTTCTTCAATTGGTTCATCAACAATCTTCGGTCAGAATTACTTTTTGACTCTGTACCCGTAATTCCACTATTATTAGGAAGCAATAATGGAATAATTCTATCATAGAGATAGGGGACATAATTCACATGGATCTAGTAAGTCTCGCTTGGGCTGCTTTAATGGTAGTCTTTACATTTTCCCTTTCACTTGTAGTATGGGGAAGAAGTGGTCTCTAGAAGCACTACGAATTCAGTTGAGGAATCAAACTGTATCAATTCTTTTAGAAATCGTTCTGCAACGCATTTTGAACTATTTAATATCAAGATCTCTTCAGTTGAAAATTGCATTGAATTCTAGGGAAGGAAGGTATTCTATAAGAGTAAAACGATTCTTTCCGATTGATCGGAACAAATAGATGTATCAAAGAAATAGAATTGGGCCCTATGTTAATTCCATATAGAAAAGGAAGATCGACACTACAAATATCTCCATATATCAACATATATGAAGATAATCTGGTAGATTGATCGATATTAAGCCTCTAGCTTTAGTAGAAAGGAGAACTTTAGATACGATAATAACACTAATATCCAGTACGGTAAGAAAGCACTCAATGAATCTTTCTTACCATACTATCGGCTCTCATAGAATACTGCCGATTATAGTTCGTCCTTTTCATTTATTCATTTAATACGCAAAATGAGAATCCCTTTCATTTGCTTTTGTCAACTATTGCTAAGATCAAGTTTCATTTCAACGAATTAATTATTTTGACTAACTGTTTTTACGTAAATTATAAGTAGAAAAGCAGTGGGAACTAAAATGAAGAGTGCAGTAGCAATAAATGCAAGAATATTTACTTCCATAATCTCATCGTTTTTTACTTCACAATAACTCGGGATTTAATCCCCTAGAGAGAATCAATCTTGCACCTGTAAATTCAATGAATGAATAACCTCTCGACGATATTGAATCGGATCAATATCATGAATAACAATATCTAAGCGATCAAATTACTTCGTCGTCGAAAATTGAATAGTATAACATAGGCAGATCTTTTATCCATACCGAATCCAAAATAGGATTACCGACCCAATCAAAAATGCCTTTCTTTAGCAAGCATTATGTAACAGTCTTTTCTCTTGTTTAGTTTCTATAATCTATCTTAGGTCTCTCTTGTACAATCATCAAATGTCGTAGCATCTCACCACCCATCCCTTTTCATTAGTTACAAACCCCCAACAAACAAGATAAGGAAAGCGGAAAAAGATAAGCTCTAAATGCCGTTTTTTTAATGATCTAATTTTCTTTGGAAGACAAAGAAGTGGGATAAAGCTGAGTCTCGGGAAAAAGATGGAAGATTTCATCAAATTTCCTATTTGAGTCATTTTCATTTTTGTTTAGGGTTTGTTC